GAATCATAACGACTTACTTCAATTTTGACTTTATCTCCTGGCAGTATCCGTATAAAACTACGTCGGATCTTTCCTGAAACATAACCAATAATCAGATCTTCATTATCTAACCGAACACGGAACATGCCGTTGGGAAGCGATTCGGTAATTAAACCCTCATGAATCCATTTTTGTTCTTTCATTTCAGGTAAAGCCCCCTTGAAGTATCAACTAATGTAGGAGAAACGATATTAGACAACTCACCCCTTTCTTTTTTTTTTTACAAATAGGAAGAGGTTTCAGATCCCATTTGGATATTAAAAGGATTACCATATATAACATAAAATTTCTCCGCCGATTCTTTCTAGTCGAGCCTCCCGATCTGTCATTATACCTCGAGAAGTAGAAAGAATTACAATCCCCATTCCACCTAAAATTCTAGGAATTCGTTGAGAGTTAGAATAGATTCGCAGACCGGGCCGGCTGATCCGTTTTAAATTTAAAAAATTTCTACAGGTATGGGGTCTTTTGCTATTCCTTCTATTATGTCGCAGGGTTAAAACCAAAAAATTTTTGTTTTTTTCTCGATGTTTTCTGACGTTTTCGAGAAAACCTTCTCGGAAAAGTATTTTAACAATATTTTCGGTAATATTAGTAGATGCTATACGAACAACTCTTTTTCTATCCATATCCGCATTTCGTATAGAGGTTATTATCTCAGCAATAGTGTCTCTACCCATGATGAAGTAAAATTTTTGGTGCCTCAAAATTGGATATAATTAACATGTTTTTTTATTGGTTTATGAATATGAATTTCTCAAGGTATATGCGTGAGACATAAGCTACGAATTAATCTAGTTCTTAATCTATATCTATTTCTTTTCAAATATCTCAAAGATATCAGGATCCTATTTTATAATACCTCGGGAGCTAATGAAACTATTTTAGTAAAATTTAATTGTCTCAATTCGCGGGGGATTGCACCAAAAATTCGAGTTCCTTTTGGATTCCCTTCTTGATCAATCACAACTGCAGCATTGTCATCATATCGTATTATCATACCGCTGTCACGTTTAAGTTCTTTACAGGTACGAACAATTACAGCTCTTACTACTTCTGATTTTTCTAGGGGCATGTTTGGTACTGCTTCTTTGATCACAGCAACAATAACGTCACCAATATGAGCATATCGGCGATTACTAGCTCCTATGATTCGAATACACATCAATTTGCGAGCCCCGCTGTTATCTGCTACATTTAAATGGGTCTGAGGTTGAATCATATGAATTTTTGAGTCTATTCTTCCAATGCAAAGGATGAAGAAAATAAAAGAAATATTTTTTGTCCAAAAAAAGAAACCTGCGGTTTTCTTTCATTCCCAAGACTCGTTTGTGTTGGTTCTACATTTTTATCCCAAAATAATAAATTGAGTTCGTATAGGCATTTTTGATGCTGCTATTAAAATAGCCCTTCTCGCTATATTTTCAGTTACTCCGCCCATTTCATATAGTATTCGACCCGGTTTAACAACAGCTACCCAATATTCAGGGGATCCTTTCCCCGAGCCCATACGTGTTTCGGCGGGTCTTATTGTAACTGGTTTGTCTGGAAATATACGGACCCAAATTTTTCCACCGCGGCGTGCATTTCGTGTCATTGCTCGCCGACCCGCTTCGATTTGTCTAGATGTGATCCAAGCAGGCTCAAGCGCCTGAAGAGCATATTTACCGAAACAAATATGATTACCTCGATAAGATATTCCCTTCATTCGTCCTCTATGTTGTTTACGGAATCTAGTTCTTTTGGGGTTATAATTGATGGTTGTTTCGGAAGTCCATCTCTACTACAGAACTGGACGTGAGAGTTTCTTCTCATCCAGCTCCTCGCGAATAAAAGGATTCAAAATGGACTTTCAATTAATTTGAATAGATATGAGAACATTTTTCTAAAAAATTTGATAAAAAAATCGTTTTTTTTGGAACGTCCTATTAAATCTTTCTTTTCTTTTGTCCTTTATCCAGGTTTACGAATTCCAATTAAAAAAAAAATTATCGCGGGCGAATATTGACTCTTGCAATCTCTATTTCAGTCCTAGCACTTGTTCGTCATTTCTCCGAATAGATGAATTGCTTTCCGGTTCATTTCGCCATCCCAACGAGTGAATCATTAAGATTCATTTGTTTAATAAAATCTTTTACATTCACAGGTTCCTTCGTCCCCACCACTTCGTACTAAATGGTTAGGTCAGAGTTCTACAACGAAGCTTCTAATTCAATTTCTTCTTCTTGAGTCAATCTTCTTAGTCTTTATTGGCTCGAAGCTCTTGAGTTTTTTCTTCTATAATCTACAAGAAGGATTCATTTACTATTTCATTATGGATGAATCAATTACTTTATTACACTGTCTTTTATGAGAGGACTCATAGACCTTACATATTGGAATTCTATATCATTGATATTTTTTTATCTCTTTCTCTCACCCTTCCATTTACCCACACTATTGTTCTGTATTTTGCTTTAAA